TATTCCTAATTTAGGAATAAAATTTATCTCCAATTGTTAATCAATCAAATAATATGGATAAATACCCCCATTAAATATTTGGTTTGGTAGAAGACATTAAATTAATAATTAATTAAGAAGTCATAGCAATAAAGAAATGGTAAGGGAAGTATTTGTCCTATATGTACAAATCCAAATAGGGCGGATCTTTACCCGGAGTAGAGCATAAACCTAAAAAGATTTAAGAGACCCATTCCGGAACAAGAAAATGACATCGTGATTTGGATCTCAATGAAAAAATACATCAATGATAAGTTAATTCGATAAATTTGACATTTTTTTTTTATATTCTTTCTATTCTAAGATAAGAAAAGGAGTAAAAAAACTTCTTTATTGAAAAAGAAAAATCGAAGAAAAAGTCCTTTCGTTAAAAGTTAGAAAGAGCCTACTATGCTATGTATGATATGAAAAAAAAAAAAGAGGGCTGGAATCTATACATTGATTTTTTCGGAATTTTTTTTGAACCGTATGCAGAAAAAAGTGCATGTACGGTTCCTAAGGGATACAACTTTACCCGAATCAACCGACTTTATCGAGAGAGATTACTTTTTTTAGGCCAAGCAGTTGATAGCGAGATCTCCAATCAACTTATTGGGCTTATGGTATATCTGAGTATTGAGGATGATACGAAAGATCTTTATTTGTTTATAAACTCTCCTGGTGGATGGGTAATACCTGGAGTAGCTATTTATGATACTATGCAATTTGTTCGACCAGATGTACATACAATATGCATGGGATTAGCTGCTTCAATGGGATCTTTTATCCTGGTTGGAGGGGAAATTACCAAACGTCTAGCATTCCCTCACGCTTGGCGCCAATGAGGTTTTTTTGAGAGAAACAAAAGACTATGCCTTCGCCATATGAAATAGGAATATTAAGTAAAAATAGCATGGCATTTAGAATTCGATATGACAAAAATTTTATTATTATTTTTTTTTTGTGAAAAAAAAATTAGATTATATATCGAGAGAGTAGTATGAAATAAAAGGTATTTCTTATTTTATCTTATCCATCGGAAATCCTGTTCAGCGTCACAAACTTTTTTCATACCATAGATCTCTTAAGAATATTTATTGTATAAATTAGAAATAAAGTACAAAATATTTTTTTATTTACTTTTTTTTATTTGATCGGATAAAAAAGAAACTTTGGGATTGCTGAATCAACAGACAAATAAATACCAAAAAAGAAATAAGAAATATATAAAGCAACGGAACCATCATAGTATTTTTTAACTCCTCCAAAAAGAAGGGTGGTAATTTGATCATTTACCAATATGAGTCTCATAGATCCTATTTGGCTCTTTCTGCGATGGAAGGTAAAGATTCATTTTATTGTAGAGCCGTATGCAATACATCAAACATGCCCGTACGGTTATTCTATTTTTTTTTTCTTAAGTATTTTTTTTTATCTTTATTTATTTTCTCTTCACTCCATCGTCTAGATAGAACAAACTTTAATATGTTATATCATCAGGGTAATGATTCATCAACCCGCTAGTGCTTTTTATGAAGCACAAACGGGAGAAGCTATCTTGGAAGCGGAAGAACTGCTAAAACTGCGTGAAACCCTCACAAGGGTTTATGTACAAAGAACGGGCAAACCCCTATGGGTTGTATCCGAAGACATGGAAAGAGATGTTTTTATGTCAGCAACAGAAGCGCAAGCTTATGGAATTGTTGATCTTGTAGCAGTTGAATGAAAATAGAAAATAGGATGGATTTAGCGCAAACTGGTGATTTATTATTTTATCTTCTTATCAAGTTCAATATTTTATTATATTAAAAGTAATTCATAATAATCCGGTTAGGATCGATCTAAACCAGCTCATTATGTATATCATTCAACATGCCAACGATTAAACAACTTATTAGAAATACAAGACAGCCAATCAGAAATGTCACGAAATCCCCCGCTCTTCGGGGATGCCCTCAACGTCGAGGAACATGTACTAGGGTGTATGTGCGACTCGTTCAGATCATAGGCTGGGGAACAATAAAAAAAATTTCCAGTATCAATGATCAGTACCGATTAATAGGATCAAATTCAATAAGATAAAATGGAAGAACTCTATTCCATTCACTTTCTAAAAATTAAAAAAAAAAAATATATCCTTCAATCGTGTATGAAATTTATGGTTTCCATTGGTGTAAATCCAATTACCTCAATTTAATTTAAGATGAAAAAAAAAACGCCCCATTGGTATTAAATGGTTATCCATTAAGCGGGGACAATCTTATTTAAAAAAGAAAGATTAGACTTCCAGTCTTGCAAGAACGGACTAAGAGGGTCAGCTACCCAGCTAACTTTCATAATTAAATACCGTTACTGTATAGGTGGATCTCCTTGTGAAAGACCGATTACTGGCTAATTTATGGGTCGAGCCAAAGAGTGTGAACTATACAAGTTACTCATAAGGTTAGGTTAATTAAATAAATTATTAATATTACAGGCTCCG